AATTGGGATAAGCACGAAAATGAAAGCTTCTATAAATACGGATACACCCAATACATCAAAACTCATCGCCCATGGATAAAGAAAGACCGTTTCAACGTCAAAAACAACAAAAACTAGAGCAAACATGTAATAGCAGATTCGGAATTGTAACCAAGCGTCTCCCATGGGTTCTATACCCGATTCATAACTAGAGAGCTTCTCTGGTCCTTCACTAATTGGGGCTAAAACTCCGGAAATTACAAATGCCAAAATAGGAATAGCACCCGATATTATTAGAAATGCCCAGAAAATATCATATTCGTGAAGCAGAAACATAAATGGACTCCTATTAATGTGGAATAGGTTGAATTATTCGATTTGAATTTCAATTGTAAATTCATCCAGAACTTCTTAAAGGAAAAGGGAATTTTTTTTGATCAAATAAAACTACATAGTTTAGAGTTTGTTTGCCATGGTGCATGCCTTATTTAAAGATTCATACAATGGAACCCCACTTACCATTTTTTTTGATTCCATTTAGATATGGTATCGATATAGGATGTTCCCACCCAAAGAAAACTCTCTTACTTTATCTCGGTTTCTCTTTTTAAAAAGTAATTCAATTAAATACAAAAAAATAGTATAATTAGAATACTAATAAATAAGACTAATTATAACGTAAGAAATCGTATTAGTATAACTATATTTTTCTAGTGCATTTTATATTATAAAAATACAAATATAAAATGCATTAATTTAATTCTTAATCCATTTCCACTTTTTTTTTTTCAATCAAAACGAAAAAAAAAAAAAGTGGAATGTGTTAGGGCTATACGGACTCGAACCGTAGACCTTCTCGGTAAAACAGATCAAACTAATTATTATCGAAATGATGCGAACTGTTTCAAAGACCCAACATGCATTTTCTTGCATTGGGCTCTTTCATCAACTGATTGATATAAAGATCAGTTAGTCCACCATATTTTTTCTTTTTTACAGGAAGATAATAAGATGGCTCCATGTGTTCTGTGATTCATGATTTGTATTCTGATCTAGGAACAATACCAAAGTGTTTCAAAGAGGGGTTACCTTGACTTAGGTCTGCCTCTGGCCTAGATTAACCTAAGTTAAATGGAATCTCTATCGCTCCGCTACAAGAGTCAAATATGAGACTTCATACACCTTAAAGTTCATAGGATAAAAAGAGGTTCTTTTGAGTCCCTTATACTCATTATGCCTAGCATTGAATGGGCTGGTATTTACCTTATCAATTAGCAAATCAATGGCAGGTTCTATTTCATTTGGCACCTGAATTCGCACTTGAATCGGACCAAATCAAATATTTGTCAGGCTATTGTTCTCTTGTTCCTTCGAATCTATGGAGTAAGACATCGATTTCTCAATAAGATCAATTATGTTCATTACATAATGGGCCCCTTTGAAAAGCATTGGCGCACGTGTAAACGAGGTGCTCTACCTAACTGAGCTATAGCCCTTGTCATAGACATCTTAACATATAGAGAATTTCTTGTCAAGATCGGATCCCACATAAGAGTTCTTTAATCCGCTTACTGTTAATGGATTGGTATTGCGTAGAAAAAATATTCCACCTATAATCCCCGAGGCGATGGGTCCTTTTTTTGTGATGATGAATAACCTACTTAACTCAGTGGTTAGAGTATTGCTTTCATACGGCGGAAGTCATTGGTTCAAATCCAATAGTAGGTAGAACCTATTAGATACCATCAACTCTGGTATCTAATAAGTTTTTCTAGCCATCTTCTTTTTTTTGTTGTATCATCTAGAATTGATTGTATTCAATTGGCAGAATCAAAATATGGTATATAATAAAGAACCTCTAAAGAACTTCTTTTTCTTATTTTTATGTGTGTTTTTTTTTACTAGTAGGAAATAACATTAACAGCCTCTACTCGTGTCCGAGCTCGTCTGAGAGCTAGATTCGCCTCAATTGCTTGTCTCTTTCCCTGAGCTCCACTCAAGTTAGCTTCAGCTATTTCAAGAGCTTGTTGAGCCTCTTGCGGATCAATGTCAGTACTCATCTCCGCATCATTTCCTAAAATGGTGATCTCATTATTACTTATTCTAGCGAAACCACCCATCAAGGCTACCGTTACCCATTGGTCGTTGAGACGTATTCTCAAAAGACCTATATCTACCGCTGTGGCAATAGGGGCGTGGTTTGGTAATACGCCAATTTGTCCACTATTAGTAGATAAAATGATTTCTTTCACTTCTGAATCCAAAATAATTCGATTAGGGGTCAGTACACAAAGATTTAAAGTCATTTCTTCAATTTGTTCTCCCCTTCTAAGTTCATAGCTTTCGCGGTAGCTTCGTCGATGTTACCTACCAAATAAAAGGCCTGCTCGGGAAGACTGTCTAATTCCCCAGAAAGGATCAATCGAAACCCCCTAATTGTTTCGGCGAGACCAACATATTTCCCTGGAGAACCAGTAAAGACTTCTGCCACGAAGAAGGGTTGTGATAAGAAGCGTTCGATTTTTCGTGCTCTTGCTACAGTTAAACGATCTTCTTCGGATAATTCGTCCAACCCCAGGATAGCTATAATGTCCTGAAGTTCTTTGTAACGTTGTAAAGTTTCCTTAACTCTTTGAGCAGTTTCATAATGTTCCTCGCCAACGATCCGAGGTTGTAACATAGTTGACGTTGAATCTAAAGGATCGACTGCTGGATAAATACCTTTGGCAGCTAATCCTCTTGATAGTACGGTAGTAGCATCTAAATGTGCAAATGTCGTGGCAGGAGCAGGGTCGGTCAAATCATCTGCAGGTACATAAACTGCTTGGATCGAAGTTATAGACCCTTCTTTGGTGGAAGTAATTCTTTCTTGTAAAGAACCCATTTCGGTACTAAGGGTAGGTTGATAACCCACTGCAGAAGGCATTCTCCCTAATAAGGCAGATACTTCTGATCCCGCTTGAACGAAACGAAAGATATTGTCGATGAATAAAAGCACATCTTGTTCATTAATATCCCGGAAATATTCTGCCATGGTTAGTGCAGTCAAACCTACTCTCATACGAGCTCCTGGTGGTTCATTCATTTGACCATAGACTAGAGCTACTTTTGATTCTGCAATATTTTTTTCATTAATTACCCCAGATTCTTTCATTTCCATGTAGAGATCATTTCCTTCACGAGTACGTTCACCTACTCCACCAAATACGGATACGCCTCCATGAGCTTTGGCAATGTTGTTGATCAATTCCATGATAAGTACTGTTTTACCCACGCCGGCTCCCCCAAATAGTCCAATTTTTCCTCCACGGCGATACGGAGCTAAAAGATCCACCACTTTAATCCCTGTTTCAAAGATTGATAATTTCGTATCTAACTGTATAAAAGCAGGCGCAGATCTATGAATAGGCGATGTTGTACGAGTATCTACAGGACCTAAATTATCAACAGGCTCTCCAAGAACATTGAAAATTCGTCCGAGAGTAGCTCCGCCGACTGGAACACTTAGAGCAGCTCCTGTATCAATCACTTCCATTCCTCTCGTCAGACCATCTGTAGCACTCATAGCTACAGCTCTAACTCGATTATTTCCTAATAATTGTTGTACCTCACAAGTCACATTAATTTGCTGACCGGCAGTATCTCGACCTTTAACTACCAAAGCGTTATAAATATTAGGCATCTTGCCCCGGGGGAAAACAACATCCAGTACTGGGCCAATAATTTGAGTGATACGTCCTAGGTTTTTTTCTTCAAGTGTGGAAACCGTAGAACCAGAAGGATTCGGATTGATTTTCATAATATAATAAAGTAAAATATGTCGAAATTCTTTTGATTGAGAGACTATGGTACATAGTACCAAATTGCAAATAAATTTCTGGTAGCAATAATTAATTCAATACGAATTAAATGGGAATTAGTACTCGATTTAGTTGGTACCACCCAACCGAATAAAATTCAATCGTTTACTCATTAAATTTAAATGCGTAAATTTAAAAGTGCAATCTATTCTTTTTTCAAAGGATCAAGTAGATGAATAAGAATTGTGAGTAAGTGAAGTGTGTTTCATTTCTCTATCATTATATTATACAAAATACCATCTATACTCGATTAGATGAAATCTATGAAATTCTAACTCGTGATTCATTATTACGATCTCATTGAATGTTTTCTTTTCTATATATCTAACTATATATCTATATATAGTTTAGTTAGTGTCTATTTTTTTTTTTTTATTCCCCTTCTCTTTCATGGATGAATTATCCCTATTTTCACATCTAGGATTTACATATACAACACATATCACTGTCAAGGGGGAATTTTTCTTAGTATTTTTTTTTTAGATTCAAAATGGAAAGTGCCTAAATTCAATTATAAACTTGAAAAACAAAGATTGGGTTGCGCCATATATATCAAAGAGTATACAATAATGATGTATTTGGTGAATCAAATGCATGGTCTAATAAGAAACTTAATTCATTGATAATATTAGTTGAATATTTTTTGAAAGATTTTTGTCAAAGTTTTCACGCCTAATCTATATCGAGTAGACCTTGTTGTTGTAAGAATTCTTAATTCATGAGTTGTAGGGAGGGACTTATGTCACCACAAACAGAAACTAAAGCAAGTGTTGGATTTAAAGCTGGTGTTAAAGATTACAGATTGACTTATTATACTCCTGATTATGAAACCAAAGATACTGATATCTTAGCAGCATTCCGAGTAACTCCTCAACCCGGAGTTCCCGCTGAAGAAGCAGGGGCTGCGGTAGCCGCCGAATCTTCTACTGGTACCTGGACAACTGTGTGGACTGATGGACTTACCAGTCTTGATCGTTACAAAGGACGATGCTACCACATTGAGGCCGTTGTTGGGGAAGAAAATCAATATATTGCTTATATAGCTTATCCTTTAGACCTTTTTGAAGAAGGTTCTGTTACTAACATGTTTACTTCCATTGTGGGTAATGTATTTGGTTTCAAAGCCCTGCGAGCTCTACGTTTAGAGGATCTGCGAATTCC